ATGCATCTTTTGAAGAGAGGTCCTAAAACAAGGAATTTGTTTGAGAAAATGGCCCTTATGTATCTTCTGCCGAGGTGTGACGAAGCTGTTCATAAAGGCCTATTCGTGAGGGGTTTTGAAGATGTATTCGACCTTGCCCGAGTGGAAGGCGGCAACTTAATCGATCAAAATTTACAAAGAATTTCAAAAACTCCGATGGCTTGGCAAACGGCAAAAATTGCCGTTGACTGCCGATCGATCGAGGCCTTCCACCAAGAAAACACGGACGACTTAAGATATACTGCGGAGCTTGGATATTGGACGGGTGCTCTCGAACGTTTACGACAACTCGAAAAAGAGGAAAATTCAGAGTCCGATTAAGAACACGGACTTGCAGAACTCTATTTATTATTTAATCGATATTTTAGTATAATAGAATATCGATTAAATAATAATAAGAGGTACAAATAGTAAATCGAGGTACACATTCTATGACAATTCTTAACTTTCCCTCTTTTTTGGTACCTTTAGTAGGCCTAGTATTTCCGGCAATCACAATGGCGTCTTTATTTCTTTATGTTCAAAAAAATAAGATTGTTTAGAACCGATGGGATAAAATCTCACTCGTTTGGTTTTAGACTTCTATAATAACGCCGGTATTAGTGAAAGATGGTAGAAGCAGCTTCCGTCGAAAAACTCTTATATCTGCCACGATATATGGGTAAATGGCGTATGTGGATATCTTTCTTTAATGGGGTCGTACGAAGGATATGTTATTAGTTTAGATCTAATCAATTTAATGAATTATTCCTTAATGAATTACTCTTAAAAGTTCCTATCAAACTAGTGCTAGTTGATGAGAGTTACTTCGGAAACAGAAAGACTAAAGTCAAATTCATTTGGGATATTCTCTCAATTCCAAGAAACTGAAACCGGATCAAGTATGAGTTGTCGATCAGAACATATATGGATAGAACCTATAACGGGATCTCGAAAAACAAGTAATTTCTGCTGGACTGTTATCCTTTTTTTAGGTTCATTAGGATTCTTGTTGGTTGGAACTTCCAGTTATCTTGGTAGAACTTGGATATCTTTATTTCCGTTTCAGCAAATTGTTTTTTTTCCACAAGGGATTGTGATGTCTTTCTATGGGATCGCGGGTCTTTTTATTAGCTCCTATTTATGGTGCACAATTTCTTGGAATGTAGGTAGTGGTTATGATCGATTCGATCGAAAAGAAGGAATCGTGTCTATCTTTCGTTGGGGATTTCCCGGAAAAAATCGGCGTATCTTTCTCCGATTCCTTATAAAAGATATTCAGTCCGTCCGAATAGAAGTTAAAGAGGGTCTTTATGCTCGTCGTGTCCTTTATATGGATATCCGAGGACAGGGAGCTCTTCCATTGACTCGTACTGATGAGAATTTGACTGCGTGGGAAATTGAACAAAAAGCTGCGAAATTGGCCTATTTCTTGCGTGTACCCATTGAAGTCTTTTGAGAACTGTGAGAAAATTTCTCGGCAGGAGGGGAAAAACTCACGAATCCTCTGTTTCTATCACGAATTTCTATAACATAACTAAACTGAGGTTTATTCCGAACATGGATTCGAGCTAAAGTAGGCGTATAAGGGAGAAGTAGAAAACAAAACGCTTTTTGTTTTGGGGTCTTTTATAGGTATGTAAATCTACACAATTCAATAATAACAAGAAGTAACAAATTGAAATAATAGATTTCTCGCATACTCAACCATTTAGAAAAAAACTTTCCCAGTTTCTATTTTCTATTTTAAGTCCAATATCTATAAATCAAAATAGAAAAATCCAGACTTGGTGAAATTGAAACTTTAGATTCAGATAGATCGTATGTAAAAAATTTTTTTTTCAATCGACACGCCTTACTTTATCTGTTTTTGTGCTCCTTACTGTCCAAACAATTGGATCCCTTATAACGATAAAGGATAACTAGCCAATTCCTGCTTTGGTTTGCTGCTCATTTTTGATCATCACAAGATTCTTCAGAAACTTCCCTGAATTATTCGCTCCCTGACTCCTAAGAGTCAGTGAAATTTTTCGAAATATTAGAGGGCCTCGAGTCGACGACTGAGAGGGTTCATTAACAATTCATAGATGAAAAAATGGCAAAAAAGAAAGCATTCACTCCTCTTTTATATCTTGCATCTATAGTCTTTTTGCCCCGGTCTCTTTCGCTCTTATTTAATAAAAGTCTAGAATCTTGGGTTACTAATTGGTGGAATACTGCGCAATCCGAAACTTTTTTGAACGAGATTGAAGAAAAGAGTATTCTCGAAAAATTCATAGAATTAGACGAACTTCTCCTCTTGGACGAAATGATCAAGGAATACGCGGAAACACCTCTCCAAAACCTTCGTATAGGAATCCAGAACGAAACAATCCAATTAATCAAGATGCACAACGAGGATCGTATTCATACGATTTTGTACTTATCGACAAATTTAATCTCTTTCCTTATTCTAAGTGGTTATTCTATTTTGGGTAATAAAGAACTTGGGATTCTTAACTCGTGGACTCAGGAATTCCTATATAACTTAAGTGACACAACAAAAGCGCTTTCTATTCTTTTATTAGCAGATTTATGTCTCGGATTTCATTCGACCCGTGGTTGGGAACTACTAATTAGCTCCGTCTACAAAGATTTTGGGTTTGTTCATAATGATCAAATTATATCTTGTCTTGTTTGTATTCTTCCAGTCATTCTCGATAGCATTTTTAAATATTGGGTTTTCTATTATTTAAATCGTCTATCTCCGTCACTTGTAGTGATTTATCATTCAATAAGTGAAAAATGATCTATGAATATAAAATGCATCGAATTCGAATTTGTAGTTGTACATAAGGAAAGCATTGCAAATCGTCCTTACTTTTTCCATTTCGATGAACCCGGGGGATTGATCCTATAGATTATTCCCATAACAATATTCCAGTCAATAGCAGAATCGTGGATAGGAAACTCGATTAGTAACCTACTCAATTTATTGTAGAAATTTTCCGTATTAATGATTGGACTATGCAAACTAGAAATACTTTTTCTTGGCTAAAGGAACGGATTACTCGATCCATTTCCGTATCGCTCATGCTATATATGCTAACTCGGACATCTATTTCAAGTGCCTATCCCATTTTTGCCCAGCAGGGTTATGAAAATCCGCGCGAAGCGACCGGGCGTATTGTATGCGCCAATTGTCATTTGGCTAATAAGCCTGTGGATATTGAGGTTCCACAAGCGGTACTTCCCGATACTGTATTTGAGGCAGTTGTTCGAATTCCTTATGATATGCAACTGAAACAAGTTCTTGCTAATGGTAAAAAGGGCACTTTGAATGTCGGGGCTGTTCTTATTTTACCGGAGGGGTTTGAATTAGCCCCTCCCAATCGTATTTCCCCCGAGATGAAAGAAAAGGTAGGCAATCTGTCTTTTCAGAGCTATCGCCCCAATAAAAAAAATATTCTTGTCATAGGCCCTGTTCCTGGTCAGAACTATAGTGAAATCACCTTTCCTATTCTTTCTCCAGACCCCGCTACTAAGAAAGATAGTCACTTCTTAAAATATCCTATATATGTCGGCGGAAACAGGGGAAGAGGTCAGATTTATCCCGACGGGAGCAAGAGTAACAATACAGTTTATAATGCTACAGCAGCCGGTAGAGTAAGTAAAATCATACGAAAAGAAAAGGGGGGATATGAAGTAACCATAACGGATGCATCGGATGGACGTCTAGTGGTTGATATTATCCCCCCAGGGCCGGAACTTCTCGTTTCAGAAGGCGAATCTATCAAATTGGATCAACCGTTGACGAGTAACCCGAATGTGGGCGGATTTGGTCAAGGAGATGCAGAAATTGTACTTCAAGATCTATTCCGTGTCCGAGGTCTTTTGCTCTTCTTCGCCGCTGTTATTTTGGCACAAATCTTTTTGGTTCTTAAAAAGAAGCAGTTCGAGAAGGTTCAATTGTCCGAAATGAATTTCTAGACTCGCGAATTTTTCAACATCAAGTTCGTAAAAAGACTCAAACTCATTTTATCCCTTAGCGATGAAAAAAATGAAATGCTAAAAAGATCTTAGCTTGTTTATCCTTTTTCTATGAGATGACAGGAAGTCCTTCTACCGCATTCCCAATCCTAGTATGTAGATTGTGAAGAAGACTGTTTGACTTGACCCCGCCTTTCTTGGTTTTTTATCTAAATTGGGGCGGTGCGACTATCTTACTATTCGAAGATTTAAATGTCCGAAAATACATCAATATCAAGAGTTTTTGATTAATTCAATTCGGCTAGATACTAGACATAAGTAAGCGAGAAATTGCAGGGAAAATGAGGGGAACAAATAATTCTAGGAGAGGTTCTTCGTCTTTCTAGTCTTCGACACAAGAAAAGGAAGTTTCTACACCCCTTTCTTGTGTCGAAATAAGACGGATTCGTGATTCTGTTCGCCAAAGATTTCTAGTCTTAGTTTCTATTTTTCGAGGTGTACCCAAACTTTTTTTTAGATTTCTATTTATTGCGTCTCTACTTATTCTATAATTTCTAATCGAATCAAGTGGTGGACCAAGAAAAAAGAGGGGTGAATTTTTTGAGTAAATAGAACTTCTTCGATGAACTTCGAATAAATGACTTAGGATGAGATACTTTAAACAATAGAATAAAGGTTGATTTGTATAGAAAGAATTTGATGAAATAGAATCGATCGAATCTATGGAAATATATAGATTATTTTTTCCATGGAATCGCGCGCTTCCGTCTTTCTTCTCACTTTATTGAAAAGTATTGATAGATACTATCGAGCAAGAGGTGTTCTAAATCAATCGCCTAAATTCCTTTTTCAAAAACATCGGCAAAAAAAATAGAATAGAGCCTTTTGAAACAGCAGAAAACTCTGTTATCCTTTAGACTTCGAACTCGTAAGAACTCAACGGGATTCCCTTCTTTCTTTGTCTCATTTGAGGCCCGTTGAGTTCTTACGCTTTCGTGTCGACACCTCAATTC